ATTGTAATAATTGTTGATCAGCAAGAAGAATCTACAGCTCTTCGCGAATGTATGACTTTGGGCATTCCAACGATTTGTTTAATCGATACAAATTGTGACCCGGATCTAGCAGATATTTCGATTCCAGCAAATGATGACGCTATAGCTTCAATTCGATTAATTCTTAACAAATTAGTATTTGCAATTTGTGAGGGCCGTTCTAGCTATATACGAAATTCTTGATTAATAATAAGATAAGTAAATCATTTTTGGAACTCCATAGAATAGATTTATTGAATCGGTTACTATTTCTGAATCGCACAAAAGAGATAAAAATAACCGAGGATATTATGTAATTAGTTGGGTTGGTATTCAAAATATCCAATGAAAGTATGCAAGTCGAAAACGAGATGGTTGAATCAAAATAATTCCTTTTAAAGTTCTATTTCTTTCAGAGGTTAATATGAATGTTTTATTATGTTCCATCAACACACTAAAAGAGTTATACGATATATCCGGTGTGGAAGTAGGCCAACATTTCTATTGGCAAATAGGAAGTTTCCAAGTCCATGGCCAAGTACTTATTACTTCTTGGGTTGTAATTGCTATCTTATTAGGTTCAGCCATTATAGCTGTTCGTAATCCACAAACCATTCCGACTGACAGTCAGAATTTCTTTGAATATGTACTTGAATTCATTCGAGACGTGAGCAAAACGCAGATTGGAGAAGAATATGGTCCATGGGTTCCATTTATTGGAACTATGTTTTTATTTATTTTTGTTTCGAATTGGTCAGGGGCTCTTTTACCCTGGAAAATCATACAGTTACCTCATGGGGAGTTAGCCGCACCCACAAATGATATAAATACTACTGTTGCTTTAGCTTTACTCACGTCAGTAGCATATTTCTATGCGGGCCTTACAAAAAAAGGATTAGGTTATTTCGGTAAATACATTCAACCAACCCCAATCCTTTTGCCCATTAACATCTTAGAAGATTTCACAAAACCCTTATCGCTCAGTTTTCGACTTTTTGGAAATATATTAGCTGATGAATTGGTAGTTGTTGTTCTTGTTTCTTTAGTACCTTTAGTGGTTCCTATACCTGTCATGTTCCTTGGATTATTTACAAGTGGCATTCAAGCTCTTATTTTTGCAACCTTAGCTGCGGCTTATATAGGCGAATCCATGGAAGGTCATCATTGATTAGTTTTCGACATAGTCTTTTGTTTTTAGCTTAGCCTGACGGCATGTCTGCGTGTCTCAAAGTAATCCACTTAGACTTAGGGAAGAAAAATATACAAATAAAATAAGGTCTAAATAAAGTATATACGATCTAGAGTAATAGTAAAAAAAATATTACGATATTAAGTTAAGGAATTGTAAAAAAAAAAAAGGAAAGAGATCTTTTAGATCTTTTTCCTCAAATTCCTGTTTGGTCTATTTATACCACCCTACAATCAATATTCCCTTTATATGGTTTTGTTCATTCAATTCCAATATTAAATATTAGTTTAGTATATTAGTGGGTTTATTAAATATTAGTTTATTAGGTAGTATATTAGGAGTCATAATCTAAGTAAGACTTCTTATGGTATCTGTTTACGACGTACGATTAAAAAAAAAAGAAGGTATAGAGAATGATTCTCATTTCAGTTGATTTCATTCAATTCACCGATTGACCAAAAAAATTAATAAATAATAAATTACATGAACTTCGATCAATTCAATCCTGATATTTCTATGCAATGATTAGGCCTAACGAATTTGTCAGTTAGATTGATTGTACCCATGTGGGATAATGATAACTAAAAAAAGAAGATAAGGGTTTACAAAAAAGGAGATTTATAAAAAAAGGGTTGGTTAGAGGAGGAAAAAAAGGGGGGGTTGGAACTAGATGTATGTAATCTAATCGTTATAAGACATGCCTTGCGTATGTTTCGAAGAATGATTCTAGAATCCGACTGAATCTAAGATGCGAATAGTTGGTTTACGTTATGGGGGAAAGACATGTATATGTGATATTCGATATTAACTAGGTATATATGAACTAAAGATATATCTAATTTGCCCTACTATTGTGAATTTAGATAGGGATTCCAATAGAAGTCCTTCCGTTTCGACTGTTATTTTTTGTTTATTGAATTGAATGAATTTAAATCACGAAAAAGAACAAAGAATTCAAACCAAAGAAAGAATAGTTCGGAAAAAAAAAAAATAAAAAAGAAAGAACTGGCCGAACAAAAGTCGTATGGATTAACAAAAATTACGTGATAGGAAAATATCGAAGCAGTTCTGATGCTTCAAGAATATTATTATTTCAATTCGGGTTTTTTAGTTACTTTGAATGGATAAATCTTAGCGATGGAATAAGTAAGTCATAATTCATTGGTTGATTGTATCATTAACTATTTCTTTCTTTATTTTTTTTGCGAGGAACTTATCATGAATCCACTGATTTCTGCCGCTTCCGTTATTGCTGCTGGATTGGCTGTCGGGCTTGCTTCTATTGGACCTGGGGTTGGGCAAGGTACTGCTGCGGGTCAAGCTGTAGAAGGGATCGCCAGACAACCAGAAGCAGAGGGAAAAATACGAGGTACTTTATTGCTTAGTCTGGCTTTTATGGAAGCTTTAACAATTTATGGACTGGTTGTGGCATTAGCGCTTTTATTTGCGAATCCCTTTGTTTAATCCTAAAAATATTTTTGTTTTTCTTTTTTAGTTCCTTGGATTTGATGCTCTTGTTTTTTCGAATTATATGAAGATTTCACTCCTACAATTTCTTATTCGTTGTGACAACAACCCTTGGACAGGACTGATTTGAGGATGAGGAATTCAATTAGCCGATCAACTCGCTTTCTTCTCTTAGTCTAATGGAACTTTTTTTAGGAAGTATTGCAACAAACGAGAAATTTTATTTTGCAACTGACATAATACCTGGTACCTAATTCTAATAAGTATCATTCTTATTGGAAATTTCCACTTATTGGAAATTTCCAATTGAAAAAAAAAAATCCATTTACATCTATAAATCAATATATATTTTTTTTACTTTTTTACTTTATAATACTCTATTTAATTCTATTTAATTTAGAAAAATAATAGAATCAAAAAAATATAGATAATTAGTCTATCTATAAGAATAAGAAAGAGGAGATCATATGAAAAATGTAACCGATTCTTTCCTTTCCTTGGGTTATTGGCCATTCGCCGGGAGTTTCGGGTTTAATACCGATATTTTAGCAACAAATCCAATAAATCTAAGTGTAGTCTTTGGTGTATTGATTTTTTTTGGAAAGGGAGTGTGTGCGAGTTGTTTATTTCAAGAATAGGCTGGATCCAACCAACTGCACTTTTTTTCGTTATAACTCGAAAAGGTGCACGATTCCGCGAATTACTTCTGAATAAATTAATAAATCATATTTAAGAACCATAGCATTTCGTGATTCATTGGTAAATCTACTTTGATTCTCTATCAACCAATAATGTGGGACCGTTAACAGGGTTAAAGCTAAATCGTTTGAAGTCCAGATGCAGCGTGGTACTCTTTCTACTACTATGTTAATACAGAATATGTTAATACAGAAATGGTTTCAAAGAGTTGGAATTTTTTTTTTTCGATATAAAACACTCATGTCGATAAAAAAATGATTTGAACCCGTTATTTGTATTTGATTTTTTTTAATTGGAAAAATGGATATTTCACCCCCCCTTTTTTTTATCTTTTTTATCCAATGCTGAATCGATGACCTATGTATAAAGTAAGAAGAATTCTTTGGATTTGAAGAAAAAAAACAACTTTGCTGACAATTATTTGTTTGGTCAGAAGAGTCCTCCGAATATTATGTTCTTGGATTAGTGATCAGTTTCTATACTTTCACGAATATGAATAGAGAAGAGAGGATAGGCTCATTCCATTAAAAAAAGCTAGGGAGCTTCCCCCATACATAAGATAAGTAATTGAGCGTGAGAGCCAAATGAATTGAAAGATTCATGTTTGGTTCGGGAAGGGATTGTGGAAGTTTTGAAATGAATGGAAAGATAATCTACTTTCATTAAGTGATTTATTAGATAATCGAAAACAGCGGATCTTGAAGACTATTCAAAATTCAGAAGAACTACGCGAGGGGGCCGTGGAACGGCTGGAAAAAGCCCGGGCCCGCTTGCGGAAAGTAGAAATGGAAGCGGAGCAGTTTCGAGCGAATGGCTACTCTGAGATAGAACGAGAAAAATTGAATTTGATTAATTCAACTTATAAGACTTTGGAACAATTAGAAAATTACAAAAATGAAACAATTCATTTTGAACAACAAAAAGCTATTAATCAAGTTCGACAACGGGTTTTCCAACAAGCCTTACAAGGAGCTCTAGGAACTCTGAATAGTTGTTTGAACGACGAGTTACATTTACGTACCATCAGTACTAATATTGGAATGTTTGGAACGATGAAAGAAATAAAGGGTTAGTCTTTCTACTGCAGGCATTATTTTTCTTTCAAACAAAAATAAAGAATTAAGAAACACTCATGGTAACTATTCGAGCAGATGAAATTAGTAATATTATCCGTGAACGTATTGAGCAATATAATAGAGAAGTAAAGATTTTAAATACCGGTACTGTACTCCAAGTAGGCGACGGCATTGCTCGTATTTATGGTCTTGATGAAGTAATGGCAGGGGAATTAGTAGAATTTGAAGAAGGTACGATAGGCATTGCTCTGAATTTGGAATCAAATAATGTCGGTGTTGTATTAATGGGTGACGGTTTGATGATACAAGAGGGAAGTTCTGTAAAAGCAACAGGAAGAATTGCTCAGATACCGGTAAGTGAGGCTTTTTTGGGCCGTGTTATAAATGCCCTGGCTAAACCTATTGATGGTCGAGGTGAAATTTCAGCTTCTGAATCCCGGTTAATTGAATCTCCCGCCCCGGGTATTATTTCTAGACGTTCGGTATATGAGCCTCTTCAAACAGGACTTATTGCTATTGATTCGATGATTCCTATAGGACGTGGTCAGCGA